AAATGAATTTTCTAACATTTGACTCCGTATCACTGAAGGGTTCATTCCCAGGTTTAAAAGATAGCCCGAAAATTCAAAAGAATGATTGGATGGTTGGTTTATATAAATCTTTCTTGGATAAAACCACAGCGAAAAATGCCATTGCCAAAAAGTGATAAGGTAATATTTCCATTTATTCATGAAAAGAGGTGTCCCTTTTGAAGCCAGAATGGCTTTTCTTTGATACCTAATATAATGGATGCAAGGTTCCTTAACCAACCATAGGTTCGCCCGAAAATCCTTAACTTTTACAAAGACATTCACAAGACGTTCTATTTTTACATAGAAATAGATTCTTTCAAGAAAAACCCCAAAGGGTGTTGGTCGTAAATGAGAAGATTGGTTACGTAGAAAGACGAAAACTGATTCGTATTCACATACATGAGAATTATATACGAATAAGAATAATCTTTGATTTCTTTTTGAAAAAGAGGAACTGGCTTTCTTTGGAGTAATAAGACTACTCCAATTCCAATACTTATTCAGAAAGAATCGTAATAAATGCAAAGAAGAGGCATCTTTTACCCAATAGCGAAGAGTTTGAACCAAGATTTCCACATGGACGTGGTGGGGTATTAGTATATCTAATACAAAATTAGAATGTGAAAAGTTATCCTCTAAAAAGGGAAATATTGAATGAATTGACCGCAAATTCTGAGATTTTACTATCTTTTTATTTGTCCCTTCTAGACAAGATATTAATCTTAGAGAAAATGGAATTTCCACAATAAAAGTAAACCCCTCCGATATGATTTGAGAATACAAATTTTTGTTGCGCGCCCAAAACGGATTTTGGTTAGAATCATTAGGAGAAATAATCAAATGGTTCTGTTGATACATTCGATTAATTAATCGTTTTACAACCAGTAAACTGGATTTATTGGCATAACCCGGATTTTCCGCCAAAATAGATCTACCGAAACCACGCTCATGAACAAATGTATAAATATACTCCTGAAAAATAAGTGGATATAAGAAATCGTGTTGTTGAGATCTCTCTAGATATAAATATCTTTGGATTTCCTCCATTTGAAATTTGATTTGAATCAAAAGTAGAAGATTGGGGTGGTTATCAAATGATACATAGTGCGATAAAGTCAAAACAAGCTATTCTAGTAAGAATAGAAAACTCGGAGACAGGTAAACTTATCAACAGACCCTCTACCCCCTACCCTTCCCATTCATTTCCTTTAATTGGTCTATGTTATAGGATAACAAGGTGGTTAGAAATCTTTTATTTTTTTAACCTAATCGCGCTTTTGATTTCCGAAAAAAACTTTATTTATCAATATACTGCTTCTTTTACACACACCTCTTCATTCCATAATAGAGAATGCTAATAGTTAGGATTCATTAAAAAAATATAGAATCCACTCGTGGGGGAGAAGTCTTTCCCGTATTCAGGCACTAATCTATTTTTAACATCTAATTAGATCGGGAAATTATTCAAATTAAGAACAGAAGCTAGTTGCTTTTTCTTTCTAATAATTAATTGAAGCCCTAGGGCCCCTATCCATTTATTCATTCGACCCAACTTTATTTGGTTCCGTTCCAAGAATTCTAACAAGATTTTGTATTGATCCGAGAAGAATGACATATCCCCAGAACTCTCTATTGATACGACATGCTATTTTTTCCATTTATTCCCTTTTAGGATCAGTCGTGGTCTTCCAAACTTTACCAATGGTATGGACGAATTTCTCACTTCATCCAAATGTGTAAAAGATTCTAGCCGCACTTAAAAGCCGAGTACTCTACCGTTGAGTTAGCAACCCGAAGAAAATCGCGATTAAACAAAACTTCAACTACAGGGAGAAACAATCAAAATCAATTTAATTCAATTTAAACAAAGAGAAAGAAGATTATACAAGTTAATCAAACCGTTGAGCTAACAAATCTACAAAAAGGATTTTCTAAGGGATTCGAAACATAAAAAAAATGATTAGATGAAAATACAAGAAATTCTCAGATAAAAGAAAAAATCTACAGAACGCTATAAATTGATAGAGCACTTCTTGTGTTATCTACCCTATTTTCAACCAAAAAAACTTCTTGTATCAAAGAAAGCATGATTTGCATTTTGAATTAAAGTAAAAAACCTATGGGACAGAAATAAAGCTAAATAAACATAAACCCGGTTTACTTATTACGTTACGATGAATTATATTTGTTCAATACAATGTTGTCAATATAAATGTTGAGAAAAGAGCACAGTACAATATAAAAAATAAATCGCATTGAAATATATTTTCAATTCTTTGAATTTCAATTTCACAACGATATTCCAAATTGTTTAGGTTGACACTACATAACATATCTAATCTACCTAGGTAGAATAAAGGATAAATCGAAGAATAAAAAAGGAGGAGTTATATATAACGGCTTTTTTATTTAGTCCATAATGTATTTCATCAATTTAAGTGGAATAAGCAAAGTGGATTCCTTGTTGGTTAATCGAGTTACAACGAAAACCCACACAATTGATGAAGGAAATGTCCGAATTGGTTTGATAATTAAGAAGATCAATAAACTCAAGTTTTGTCGTTCTAGGCCATCGTATTCGACGGAAACAATGATAAATAAATACGAATACAGCAGAAAGGGGGGGATCAAAAAAACAAATCAGAGAAAAATTATACAAAGTTATATACAAGCTGCGACCCCCCATATGATATGGTATTTCTTTAATTGAATTTAATTAGGCAGAAGTTCCTTAAAAAGTTCCGCTTTATTTAAAAGATTATGGACCGTTCCTGTAGGTTGAGCACCCCTTTCAAGGAAATATAGAATAACAGGAACATTTAAATAAGTTTGATTTTTTATTGGATCATAAAAACCCACTTTTCTAAGATCTTTTCCTTCTCTTCGGGATCGAATATCAATTGCAACGATTCGATAGATGGCTCATTGGGATAGATGTAGATGAATAACACCCCCCCTAGAACCGTATAAGAGGTTTTCTCCTCGTACGGCTCGAGAAAAAATGATTTGATTCGAAGTTTTGTCTATGTATGCAATTCTAATAAATTAAATGACAAATGGGCCTAAAAAATCAACTAGACTATGATTTCGATTTCAGTCTTTTTTTCTTCCTTCTCAGGAAGAAAGAAACCATCCGTACTCATAACTCAAGTTGAATAACTCTTCAAATAGTTCAAAGGAAAAATTTGGAGTCCATTTTATTTATTGAGTAGTCTTTCCCCCTTTCTGTTAGTCTGATCCCGCTAGTGAGACTCTCGAGAGAATTATAAAGGGTATTTCCTTGTTCGTAGATACTTTAATCCTTAATTTTAAATCATTGGGTTTAGACATTACTTCGGCGCTTCTTAATTCTTTCAAAATGGCAGCAACAAACCCCTTGTTGATTTATTTCTAGCAAAGAATCGTATAGGCAGTTAATTCCCGCGCGATGCACCTTGAATCGAAAAAGTTTGATCAATCCGACCAAGTTTTGCTTTTGAATTGGAAACTTGGTCGGATTTGATCCTTTCTATTTATAACTTATATATATATAGAAGATATATTTACGAAGTTGTTCCAATTAATTGGCATTAACCCTAGATCCTTTTCCCCCAGAAATGAATTAATCCTTTCTACCCGAGCTCCACCGTAAACTATATTACAACCCAACAAAAAATGTTGGGTTCAAGTGTAACAGAACAAACAATGTCGAGCCAAGAGCACCCTCATTCCTAAACAAATGGAAGGTGGTGGGGTTTTAATCCACAACGGACCGTGTCCTTCAAGTCGCACGTTGCTTTCTACCACATCGTTTCAAACGAAGTTTTACCATAACATTCCTCTAATTTTGAACCGGTATGGAATTGATTCAATCATGGAATCATGAATAGTCATTGGTTCTGCTCTCCATAGACTCTGACTACGAAAATAAAAATTATAGGGTCAGTTTAAATTTTAAATTAAATAATTAAAGGATTACAAATTTACAAAAACCAAAAAATTATTGTCATTGAAATAAAACTATACATACTTTTTAAAATAAACTAAACATTTCCTCGTATAAAATGAGGAAATGATTGATATGTATTTTGTTTAAAACGGGGTTGGATAATTATTTTACGAATCGACTCTTATCATAAAATGAATAACAAAGCATAGAATAAACCCCCCCTGCCTCAATCGTTACATAGATTCCCAGTTTAAAATTCGATCCAAACACAAAATACCTAAATAAAACGAGATTTAAAGAAAAAACATACATTTATTGTCTCTCTCACATATTTTTATATGATAATGATTATAGAACTTGATCATTTGTTAATGAGATTCAGACAGACACAGATATTAAAATGAATATGGATTGACTCCTAACCACCCCCGACTTCTTTATATGAAAATTTTATATGAAAATAATGAAACATAAAAATGGGAATTGGGAATAATGAAACATAAAAACGGATATGCGCTGGGACGGAAGGATTCGAACCTCCGGATAGCGGGACCAAAACCCGTTGCCTTACCGCTTGGCTACGCCCCATTTTAATTTCTAATCTACGCTAAGAAACAATAATATTGGTATTGGTTGTTTGTCAACTCTAGTACAAATATCCTATATATCTATAGAATAGATTGGTACTGGGATTTTGATCCATATAGATATAGAATTCAACTTAATTTATTGATCATTACATAGAATTCAATTAAGATATTGTATGAAAGTATGATTTCTTCTATTCTCCTTTGAGAATTGGAGGATTTTTGGTTGGGTGGATTCAAAGAAAAAGTAAGGATTTTTTGTATACCTTACTTACTTTCTTCCTTTTTACTTATATCAAAAACTCAATCAAAATGCAATTATCTCAAAGAACAAAATGTCCGTTATGCTTAATACCGTTAGTTTGATCTGTATTAATTCTGCCCTTTATCCGAGCAGTTTTTTCTTCGGCAAATTGCCCGAAGCCTATGCTTTTTTGAATCCAATAGTAGATGTTATGCCAGTC